GCCAACGTAGCTTAAATTTAAAGCGCAACACTGAAAATGTTAAGATTGAACCCTAAAAAGTTCCGCAGGCACAAAGGCCTGGTCCCGACTTTACTATCAGCTTTAGCCTAATTTATACATGCAAGTATCCGCACCCCCGTGAGAATGCCCTCAGTTTCTCCCGCCCGGAGATGAGGAGCAGGCATCAGGCACAGCCCTTACAGCCTCAGCCCACGACGCCTTGCTTCGCCACACCCCCAAGGGATTTCAGCAGTAATTTACATTAAGCCATAAGTGAAAACTTGACTTAGTCAGGGCTAAAAGGGCCGGTAAAATTCGTGCCAGCCACCGCGGTTATACGAAAGACCCCAGTTGATAGGCACGGCGTAAAGAGTGGTTAGGGGGAAAATAAAAATAAAGCCAAAAGACTCTCCAAGCTGTTATACGCCCCTTGAGAGTAAGAAGCCCAAACACGAAAGTAGCTTTAAACAAAAATCACCTGACTCCACGAAAGCTAAGAAACAAACTGGGATTAGATACCCCACTATGCTTAGCCCTAAACCTTATATGTGCTACCGCACATTCGCCAGGGTACTACAAGCCACAGCTCGAAACCCAAAGGACTTGGCGGTGTCTCAGAACCACCTAGAGGAGCCTGTTCTAAAACCGATAATCCCCGTTAAACCTTACCACTCCTTGTCTCGCACCGTCTATATACCGCCGTCGTCAGCTTACCCTGTAAAGGCACAACAGTGAGCAAAATTGATTTACCCAAAAACGTCAGGTCGAGGTGTAGCGTACGGAGTGGGTAGAAATGGGCTACATTTTCTAAAACAGAGCATACGAACGACACCCTGAAATACTGTGTCACAAAGGTGGATTTAGTAGTAAAAAGAAAATAGAGAGTTCTTTTGAATTAGGCTCTGAGACATGCACATACCGCCCGTCACTCTCCCCAGGCACACACCAAAACATTCATAATAACATATACCGCCCTCACGGGGAGGCAAGTCGTAACATGGTAAGTGTACCGGAAGGTGCACTTGGAATAAGCAGGGCGTAGTAATAACCAATACATCTCCCTTACACGGAAAAGATACCCACGCAAAATGGGTCGCCCTGAGCCAAACAGCTAGCCTAAATATCCAAACAACACACAACATTAATAACCCACCATTAAACCACCACAACACGAACTAAAACATTCTACCGCCCTAGTATGTGAGACAGAAAAGGCACACAATTGAGCCATAGTAACAGTACCGCAAGGGAACGCTGAAAGAGAAATGAAACAAATCATTAAAGCACAACAAAGCAGAGACTAACCCTCGTACCTTTTGCATCATGATTTAGCCACCCAACCCGAGCAAAGCGAACTTTAGTTCAAGACCCCGAAACTAGGTGAGCTACTCCGAGACAGCCTGTAAACCAGGGCCAACCCATCTCTGTGGCAAAAGAGTGGGAAGATCTCCGAGTAGAGGTGACAGACCTATCGAACCTAGTTATAGCTGGTTGCCTAAAAAATGAATATGAGTTCAGCCTCGCACTCCTTAACTCAAACAGTTTAAAACCTCAAGCAACTCGAACTAATCCGAACGCTTGCCATTTTAACGAGCAAAAGAAACATGCGAGAGTTATTCCTAAGGGGTACAGCCCTTAGGAAACAGAATACAACCTCACCAGGAGGTTAAAGATTATATTAAACAAGATATACTGCTCTAGTGGGCCCAAAAGCAGCCACCTAAACAGAAAGCGTTAAAGCTCCAGCAAAACAAAATTCTATTATTTAAATATTAAATCTAAGACCCCTAACTCTATTAGGCCGCCCCATGCCCACATGGAAGAGATAATGCTAAAATGAGTAATAAGAAGGAGTTTAAACCCCCTTCTCCCGAGCCTACGTGTACGCTAGTCCGAACCAACCACTAGCAATTACCCGAACCCAAACCACAGAGGGAAATGTGATTACAACAAACACCAAGAAATACCCACACAACCCAATCGTTAACCCAACACCGGAAGGCTATTAAAGGAAAGACTAAAAGATAAGGAAGGAACTCGGCAAACACGAGCCCCGCCTGTTTACCAAAAACATCGCCTCCTGCAAAAATCAAAGTATTGGAGGTCATGCCTGCCCAGTGAAAATTTTAAACGGCCGCGGTATTTTTAACCGTGCGAAGGTAGCGCAATCACTTGTCTTTTAAATAGAGACCTGTATGAATGGTAAGACGAGGGCTAAACTGTCTCCCTTTTCAAGTCAATGAAATTGATCTGCCCGTGCAGAAGCGGGCATAAAAATACAAGACGAGAAGACCCTTTGGAACTTAAGACATCCGACCACCTATATCAGTAACCCCTAACATCCGTTAATCTAATAGTAATTGGTCCTCAGTCTTTGGTTGGGGCGACCGCGGAAGAAAATAAAGCTACCGCGCAGATGGGGTAATCCCCTAAAATCAAGAGAAACATCTCTAAATAACAGAACTTCTGACCTCGAAGATCCGGCATCTGCCGAACAACGAACCAAGCTACCCTAGGGATAACAGCGCAATCCCCTTTTAGAGCCCATATCGACAAGGGGGTTTACGACCTCGATGTTGGATCAGGACATCCTAATGGTGCAACCGTTATTAAGGGTTCGTTTGTTCAACGATTAAAGTCCTACGTGATCTGAGTTCAGACCGGAGCAATCCAGGTCAGTTTCTATCTGTAACGCTACTTTTCCTAGTACGAAAGGACCGGAAAGAGGGGGCCCATGATATCAATATGCCCCACCCCAATTTAATGAAGACAACTAAATCAAATAAGGGGAGCACAAACTATAATCTAGATAAGATTATTAAGGTGGCAGAGCCCGGCAATTGCAAAAGACCTAAGCCCTTTCTGTCGGAGGTTCAAATCCTCCTCTTAATAGTAATGCCTGCCCTCATTCAACTACTGCACTGCTTAATCTACATTATTGCGGTACTGCTGGGCGTTGCCTTTCTCACTCTAATTGAACGGAAAATTTTAGGATACATACAACTACGAAAGGGCCCCAATGTAGTCGGCCCCTGAGGGATTTTTCAACCACTCGCAGACGCGGCAAAACTCTTTACTAAAGAGCCGATCCGCCCCTCAACTGCCTCCCCCTTTTTATTTGTGGCATCGCCCACACTAGCCCTCACACTAGCTATAACAATATGGTCCCCCCTACCAATACCATTCGCCCTAGTAGACTTGAACCTAAGTGCACTATTTATCATAGCCCTTTCTAGTTTAGCAGTATATTCGATTCTGGGCTCAGGATGAGCCTCAAACTCGAAATACGCACTAATTGGAGCTCTACGAGCAATCGCTCAAACTATCTCCTATGAAATCAGCCTAGGATTAATCCTGCTAACCATAATCATGTTTTCCGGAGATTTTAATATACAGACATTCGCCACCGCACAAGAAACAACATGATTTGTCCTCCCCGCCTGACCCCTCGCCGCAATATGATACGTCTCCACACTAGCAGAGACAAACCGGGCCCCGTTCGACTTGACAGAAGGGGAGTCGGAATTAGTATCAGGGTTTAACGTGGAATATGCTGGAGGGCCCTTCGCCCTATTCTTCTTAGCTGAATACGCCAACATCCTGATAATAAACACATTTTCAACAGTAATATTTATAGGCACAACCCACGGCCCCCACCCCCTAAAAACAACCGCAGTAATCATAACAAAATCAGCCCTACTGGCCCTAACATTCCTATGGGTCCGAGCCTCATACCCCCGATTCCGCTATGATCAATTAATACACTTAGCATGAAAAAGCTTCCTACCAGCAGCCACAGCCCTCATCCTATTACACACCGCAATGCCCGTATCACTAAGTGGCTTACCCCCACAAATATAGTGACTAACAGGAGCCGTGCCCGAATGCCCAAGGACCACTTTGATAGAGTGACCTATGGAGGATAAAGCCCTCCCGACTCCTTAGAAAGAAGGGAATCGAACCCATATTATGGAGATCAAAACTCCAGGTGCTCCCGTTACACCACTCTCTAGTTAAGATAAGCTAATAAAGCTTTTGGGCCCATACCCCAAAAATGTAGGATAATACCCTTCTCTTACCAAATGAGTCCTTTCATCACCCTGATTTTACTCACCAGCTTAATTCTCGGCACCCTATTAACGATGTCAGCCTCCCACTGAATACTAGCCTGAATGGGCCTCGAAATAAATACACTAGCAATACTACCGCTAATGGCCAAATCCCACTGCCCTCGAGCAGCAGAAGCCACTATTAAATATTTCCTAGCCCAAGCTGCCGCCGCAGCAACCATTCTCTTTGCAAGTACCGCCAATGCATGAACCACCGGAGAATGAAACATCTACTCTACATCGGCCCCCGCCTCAACCATCGCAATTACAATAGCACTAGCACTAAAAATAGGATTGGCCCCAATACATATATGAGTACCTCAAGTTATACAAGGGCTAGACTTGCCAACAGGACTTATTTTAGCCACATGACAAAAACTAGCACCATTTGCACTAATTATTCAAATAGCCCAGTTTGCCCCCCCACAATTACTTACAGCCCTCGGACTCCTCTCAGTAATTATAGGGGGCTGAGGGGGCCTAAACCAAACACAACTGCGAAAAATCCTGGCATACTCATCAATCGCCCACCTAGGGTGAATCATTATAATTTCGCAATTCAACCGCCAACTAACAATACTAGTATTACTCACATACGTATTTATAACATCAGCAACTTTCCTAGCCTTTAAACTAATATCTGCAACAAAAATCAACACACTAGCAGTGGCCTGAACCAAAGCACCCGCCATAGCAGCTATTACTTCCCTGACCCTACTGTCCCTCGGCGGACTTCCCCCTTTAACAGGGTTTATACCAAAATGATTAATCCTACAAGACCTAACTGCGCAAGGACTTCCCCTGACCGCCGTCATCCTGGCACTCAGCTCACTAATAAGCCTGTATTTTTACCTACGACTATGCTACGCCATAATTCTAACAACCGCCCCCAACACAAACAATTCCTTCACCCCCTGACGTCTAAAAACCAAAAAAAGCTCTCTGATACTCGCCGTATTTATAACCTCTGCCCTAACACTCCTGCCCCTAACCCCATTAGCCCAAACACTAATAAACTAGAGACTTAGGATAACCAGACCAAAAGCCTTCAAAGCTTTAAGCAGGAGTGAAAATCTCCTAGTCCCTGAATAAGACTTATGGGACTCTATCCCACATCTTCTGAATGCAACTCAGACACTTTAATTAAGCTAAAGCCTTTCTAGATGAGAAGGCCTCGATCCTACAAACTCCTAGTTAACAGCTAGACGCTCAAGCCAGCGAGCATTCATCTACTTTCCCCGCCTCCCTTCAAAAAGGCGGGTAAAGCCCCGGCAGGCAATTAGCCTGCATCTTCGGATTTGCAATCCGAAATGTTATACACCACGGGACTTGGTAGGAAAAGGACTTGAACCTTTGTTTATGGAGCTACAATCCACCGCCTAAACTCTCGACCACCCTACCTGTGACAACCACACGCTGATTCTTTTCAACCAACCATAAAGACATTGGCACCCTATATTTAGTATTTGGTGCCTGAGCCGGAATAGTCGGCACGGCCCTTAGCCTATTAATCCGAGCGGAGCTAGCTCAGCCCGGAGCTCTTCTAGGCGACGACCAAATTTATAATGTTATCGTTACCGCACATGCCTTCGTTATAATCTTCTTTATAGTAATACCTGTAATGATCGGAGGATTCGGCAACTGACTAGTCCCTCTAATAATCGGGGCCCCAGATATAGCATTCCCTCGAATAAATAACATAAGCTTCTGACTTTTACCCCCCTCCTTCCTACTACTCTTGGCCTCTTCTGGAATCGAAGCGGGCGCAGGGACAGGCTGAACTGTCTACCCACCCCTAGCCGGAAACTTGGCACACGCGGGAGCCTCCGTAGACTTAACGATTTTCTCCCTACACCTTGCAGGTGTGTCATCTATTTTAGGGGCAATCAACTTCATCACAACAATTATTAATATAAAACCCCCAGCAATCTCACAATACCAGACCCCCTTATTTGTGTGGGCTGTCTTAATTACGGCCGTCTTACTACTACTTTCATTACCAGTCCTGGCTGCCGGTATTACAATACTTTTAACAGATCGAAACCTAAACACTACTTTCTTCGACCCCTCGGGGGGAGGAGACCCAATTCTCTACCAACACCTCTTCTGATTTTTCGGACACCCAGAAGTTTACATTCTCATTCTTCCGGGGTTCGGAATAATTTCCCACATTGTAGCCTACTACGCCGGGAAAAAAGAACCCTTCGGGTATATGGGTATAGTCTGAGCCATGATGGCCATCGGCCTCCTAGGATTCATTGTCTGGGCCCACCACATATTTACAGTAGGAATAGACGTAGATACCCGAGCATACTTCACGTCCGCAACAATAATCATCGCGATCCCAACAGGTGTAAAAGTATTTAGCTGACTTGCAACTCTGCACGGAGGGTCCATTAAATGAGAAACCCCAATGCTATGGGCCCTGGGCTTCATCTTCCTATTCACCGTGGGCGGACTAACCGGAATCGTACTAGCCAACTCATCTCTGGATATTGTGCTGCACGACACATACTACGTAGTAGCCCATTTCCACTATGTTCTATCAATAGGAGCAGTATTTGCTATCATGGGAGCCTTCGTACACTGATTCCCCCTCTTCACAGGATACACAATACATGATACATGAACAAAAATTCACTTCAGCACAATATTTGCAGGTGTTAATTTAACCTTCTTCCCGCAACACTTTCTGGGGCTGGCAGGAATGCCACGACGATACTCAGACTACCCGGATGCCTACTCACTATGAAATATTATTTCATCAATCGGCTCCCTAATCTCCCTAGTAGCAGTTGTAATGTTCCTATTTATCCTATGAGAAGCATTTACCGCTAAACGTGAAGTGCTCTCAGTAGAGATAACCTCTACAAACGTAGAGTGACTCCACGGATGCCCGCCCCCATACCACACATTTGAAGAACCGGCCTTCGTACAGATCCAAACTAACGAGAAAGAAGGGAATCGAACCCCAATAAGCTAGTTTCAAGCCAGCTGCATAGCCACTCTGCCACTTTCTTTAACTGGGACACTAGTATAAACTATTACATCGCCTTGTCAAGACGAAAATGCAGGTTAAAACCCTACGTATCCCCAAGCCCCAAAACCTTAATGGCCCACCCCTCTCAACTAGGATTCCAAGACGCAGCCTCCCCAATAATAGAAGAACTCCTACACTTCCACGACCACACCCTAATAATTGTCTTCCTAATTAGTACTCTAGTCCTATACATTATTGTTGTAATAGTCACCACTAAACTTACTAACAAATACATCTTAGATTCACAAGAAATTGAAATTGTATGGACTATCCTGCCCGCAGTAATCCTTATCTTAATTGCCCTCCCATCCCTACGAATCCTCTACCTAATAGACGAAGTCAACGACCCACATCTAACCGTGAAAGCTATCGGACATCAATGATACTGAAGCTACGAATACACCGACTACGAAAACCTGGCCTTTGACTCTTATATAACCCCAACACAAGACCTTCTGCCTGGCCAATTCCGCCTGCTAGAAACAGATCATCGAATAGTGGTCCCAATAGAGTCCCCAATCCGCATACTAATCTCGGCTGAAGACGTCTTACACTCCTGAGCGGTCCCCGCATTAGGAGTCAAAATGGACGCAGTTCCAGGACGACTTAACCAGACATCCTTTATTACTTCCCGACCCGGAGTGTTCTACGGACAATGCTCTGAAATCTGCGGCGCAAATCATAGCTTTATACCAATCGTTGTAGAAGCCGTCCCACTAAAACATTTCGAAAGCTGATCTTCACTAATACTCGACGCCTCACTAGAAAGCTAAATGGACAAGCATTAGCCTTTTAAGCTAAAGATTGGTGGCCCCTACCCACCTCTAGTGATATGCCACAACTAAATCCAGACCCGTGATTTATAATTCTAGCACTCTCGTGACTGATCTTCTTAACTATGCTCCCAAGTAAAGTATTAAATTGCACCTTCACAAATGAAATTACAGCCCCCGATACCAAAAAACTTGAACCAAATACCTGAAACTGACCATGACACCAAACCTCTTTGACCAATTCATAAGCCCTACATATCTAGGAATTCCCCTAATCACTATCGCCCTCGCCCTGCCGTCAATCTTAATTCTTACCCCAACCAGCCGACACCAAAACAATCGACTGATATCTCTCCAAGGCTGATTCATCAAAACATTTACACAACAGCTACTAACGCCACTAAACCAAGGAGGGCACAAATGAGCCATAATTTTGACCTCCCTAATAATATTTATTCTTACACTAAATATTTTAGGGCTCCTCCCCTACACATTTACCCCCACAACCCAACTGTCATTAAACATGGGCTTAGCTGTCCCACTATGACTGGCAACCGTAGTTATTGGACTACGAAACCAACCAACAGCGGCCCTCGGTCACCTCTTGCCAGAAGGGACCCCAGCCCTACTCATCCCCATCCTAATTATTATCGAAACAATTAGCCTATTTATTCGTCCTCTAGCCCTGGGTGTACGACTAACGGCTAATTTAACAGCCGGCCACCTACTAATCCAACTAATCTCAACCGCAACTATTACACTCGCACCAACAATGACCACCGTGGCCATGCTCACTGCCACACTACTAGTATTATTAACATTACTAGAAGTTGCGGTAGCCATCATCCAAGCCTATGTGTTTGTCCTACTATTGAGCCTCTACCTACAAGAGAACGTATAATGACCCACCAAGCACACGCATACCACATAGTAGACCCGAGCCCATGACCCCTAACCGGCGCAGTGGCCGCCCTTCTTATAACATCAGGCTTAGCAATCTGATTCCACTTCCATAATATTGTACTTATAACCCTAGGCCTAGTACTACTGATCTTGACCATATATCAATGATGACGAGATATCGTACGAGAAGGCACATTTCAAGGCCACCACACACCACCAGTACAAAAAGGCTTACGATACGGTATAATCCTCTTTATTACCTCTGAAGTATTCTTCTTCCTAGGATTTTTCTGAGCCTTTTACCACTCCAGCCTTGCCCCTACCCCAGAATTAGGAGGGTGTTGACCCCCAACAGGAATTATAACATTGGACCCATTTGAAGTCCCACTCCTTAACACCGCAGTTCTTTTGGCATCGGGCATCACAGTCACATGGGCCCACCATAGTATTATGGCAGGAGAGCGTAAACAAGCAATTCAATCCCTCACCCTAACAATTCTACTGGGCTTCTACTTTACAGCCCTTCAAGCTATAGAATATTATGAAGCCCCCTTTACCATCGCAGACGGAGTCTACGGCTCAACATTCTTCGTAGCAACAGGCTTCCACGGACTACACGTCATCATCGGCTCTACTTTCCTCGCCACTTGCCTATTACGACAAATCAAATACCACTTCACGTCAGGTCACCACTTCGGATTCGAAGCAGCCGCCTGATACTGACACTTTGTAGATGTAGTATGACTATTCCTGTATGTCTCCATTTACTGATGAGGCTCATATCTTTCTAGTATCAAAAAGTACAAGTGACTTCCAATCACCCGGTCCTGGTTAAAATCCAAGGAAAGATAGTGAATTCAATTACGGCCGTATTAACCCTTTCTGCAGCACTATCATTAATTCTTACCATAGTAGCATTTTGACTCCCCCTTAAGAGCCCCGATGCCGAAAAACTATCCCCTTACGAATGCGGCTGCGAACCACGTGGCTCAGCACGGTTACCCTTCTCCTTACGATTTTTTCTACTGGCTATCCTATTTCTACTATTTGACCTAGAAATTGCCCTCCTTCTACCACTACCTTGGGCCATTCAACTCTCAAACCCCCTCCGCACCCTAACATGGGCCGTAGCCATCCTAACACTACTCACGCTGGGCTTAATTTATGAGTGATTACGAGGAGGCCTAGAATGGGCTCAATAGGCAGTTAGTCCAAACATAAGACCTCTGATTTCGGCTCAGAGAATCCTGGTTAAAATCCATGACTCCCTTACAATGTCGTTACTAATCATCTTTGGGGGCACATTCTTCACAGGAATAATGGGCCTAATCTTCCATCGCTCACACCTATTGTCGGCCTTACTGTGCCTAGAGACAATTATACTCGGCCTATTTATTGGCCTCTCACTATGAACACTTCACCATCAATCAACCACCTCTTACGCGGCCCCCATTATAGTGCTGACCTTCTCAGCCTGTGAGGCCGCAGCAGGCCTGGCCCTACTGATTGCCACAACCCGAACCCACGGCTCAAACCAAATTAAAGCCCTAAACCTACTAAAATGTTAAAAATTCTAATCCCAACCCTCATACTATTTCCCACAATCTGACTTTCTCCGCCAAAATGACTATGAACTAATATAACCGTCCATAGTATAGTAATCGCCTTAATTAGCTTTATCTTAATTAAGTGGTCCTCCGAAACCGGGTGGGCAACTGCCAACCTATACATAGCCACAGACCCCCTATCAGCCCCCCTGTTAGTCCTTACTTGCTGACTTCTCCCCCTTATAATTCTGGCCAGTCAGCACCACATTAAAATAGAGCCCACAGACCGACAACGGACTTTTATTACTCTTCTGGCCACTCTACAAACTTCCCTAATCTTAGCATTTAGTGCTACCGAAATCACAATGTTTTACGTGATATTCGAAACAACCCTAATCCCAACCCTAATTCTCATCACCCGATGGGGCAATCAGGCTGAACGGCTAAACGCCGGAACATACTTCCTATTTTACACCCTAGGAGGCTCACTACCACTGCTAGTAGCCTTAATAATACTACACCACACCACAGGGACCCTATCAATACCTATTATCCAATATATCCAACCGCCAATGGACCCAAACTCCTGAGGAGACAAACTTTGATGGGCGGGGTGCCTAATTGCCTTCCTAGTAAAAATACCCCTATATGGCATCCACCTCTGGTTACCAAAAGCCCACGTAGAGGCCCCAGTAGCAGGATCAATAGTACTAGCAGCGGTCTTACTAAAACTTGGGGGATACGGCATAATACGAATAATAGCCATCCTCAGCCCCATATCAAAAGACCTAGTATACCCCTTTATTATACTGGCCCTCTGAGGAGTCTTTATAACGGGTACCATTTGCCTTCGACAATCAGACATAAAATCCTTAATCGCCTACTCATCTGTAAGCCACATGGGGCTAGTAGCTTGCGGCATTCTACTTCAAACTCCCTGGGGATTTACCGGAGCATTAGTACTTATGGTCTCCCACGGCCTAGTATCCTCTGCCCTATTCTGCCTGTCCAATACCACATACGAACGAACCCACAGTCGAACCATAATTTTAGCCCGAGGACTACAAATTATCTTCCCACTTAGTGCCCTTTGATGATTTATCTTTAACTTAGCAAATCTGGCACTACCCCCACTACCAAACCTAATAGGAGAACTAATAATCGTTACAGCCCTATTTAACTGATCCCCTCGAACCCTTACAATAACGGGGGCAGGAATCCTAATTACCGCTGCCTACTCTCTCTACCTGTATTTGATGACGCAACGCGGTCCCCTCCCACAACATATCACCAACCTCCCACCCTCCCACACACGAGAGCACCTACTTATATTTCTCCACCTGGCACCAGTAATCCTCCTCATAGTAAAACCAGAAGTGATGTGAGGATGATGATTTTGTGGATATAGTTTAATATAAAACATTAGATTGTGATTCTAATAATAGAGGTTAAACTCCTCTTATCCGCCGAAAGAGGCCCGAAGCAGTAAGGACTGCTAATCCTTTACCCCCGTAGTTAAACTCTGCGGCTCATTCACCCAGGCTCCTAAAGGATAATAGCTCATCCGTTGGTCTTAGGAACCAAAAACTCTTGGTGCAACTCCAAGTAGTAGCTATGCTAAATACCATTGCAACCACCTCCCTACTACTCACTCTAGTAGTACTTATATGACCCATCATAATAACTCTCAATCCAAAGCCCCACAACCAAACCTGGGCTACCAAACATGCCAAAACTGCCGTAACTACTGCATTCTTCATCAGCATGATTCCCCTCATCATCTTCCTAGATCAAGGAACAGAGACCGTTATCACTACATGAAACTGAATAAACACCGCAAACTTTGATATTAGCATAAGCTTCAAATTTGATAGCTACTCACTAATCTTCACCCCCATTGCCCTATATGTTACTTGATCTATTCTAGAATTTGCATCCTGATATATACACTCTGACCCCCAACTAAACCGATTTTTTAAGTACCTGCTATTATTTCTAATGGCTATAATTATCCTGGTAACCGCCAACAACCTATTTCAACTGTTCATCGGGTGAGAGGGCGTAGGTATTATATCCTTCCTCCTAATCGGATGATGGCACGGCCGAGCAGACGCCAATACAGCAGCTCTCCAAGCAGTCCTTTATAACCGAGTTGGAGATATCGGACTAATCCTAGCAATTGCCTGAATCGCAATAAACCTCAACTCATGAGAACTTCCCCAAATCTTCCTCCTATCCAAAGACTTAGACTTAACAGTCCCCCTTATGGGGATCGTACTGGCAGCAGCTGGAAAATCCGCCCAATTTGGACTACATCCGTGACTGCCCTCAGCAATAGAGGGCCCAACCCCAGTTTCAGCCCTACTACACTCCAGCACAATAGTAGTTGCGGGCATCTTCCTATTAATTCGCCTTCACCCCTTAATAGAAAACAACCAATTAATCCTAACCACTTGTCTGTGCTTAGGGGCCCTCACAACCCTATTCACTGCCACCTGCGCACTAACACAAAATGATATCAAAAAAATCGTAGCATTCTCAACATCAAGTCAACTGGGACTAATAATAGTCACCATCGGGCTTAACCAACCCCAATTAGCCTTTCTCCACATTTGCACCCACGCCTTTTTCAAAGCTATATTATTCCTCTGTTCGGGATCAATTATTCATAGCCTAAACGACGAGCAAGACATCCGAAAAATAGGAGGACTACATAAACTAATACCATTCACAACCTCCTGCCTCATCATCGGCAGCCTAGCCCTAACAGGGACCCCCTTTCTAGCAGGATTTTTCTCAAAAGATGCTATCATTGAAGCCCTAAATACCTCCCACTTAAACGCCTGAGCCCTAGCCCTAACATTAATCGCCACATCCTTCACAGCAGTGTACAGCCTCCGAATTGTCTTCTTCGTAATTATAGGTTCCCCACGATTCCCCGCCCTATCCCCAATCAATGAAAATCATAAAACAATAATCGCACCAATCGAACGCCTGGCCTGAGGAAGCATTATCTCTGGACTAATCATCACCTCAAATTTCTTACCACTAAAAACCCAAACTATAACCATACCCCCACATATAAAACTAGCCGCACTAATCGTTACAATTCTAGGACTCATTATTGCCCTAGTAATGACTAATGTGACCTCCAAACAAATCAAAATTACCCCAACCCTGGCACTATACAAATTCTCTAATATATTAGGATTCTTCCCAAACATTATCCACCGAGCCATGCCGAAACTCACCCTGACAATGGGCAAACAAGCCACTAAAATTGACCGACAATGACTAGAAATCGGACCCAAAACACTACATCCAACACACCATCGTCTGACCTCATTCTTCGATAGCTCCGGCCAAGACACCGTCAAGGTCTATACAGCCTCCTACCTAATTTCTATAGTCTTAGCCGCTGCTCTATTAACCATAACCTAAACGGCCCGAAGCGCACCTCGCTTAGAACCCCGAGTCAACTCCAACACCACAAAAAGACACAACAACAACGCCCAAGCACACGCCAACAACATACCTCCTCCCTCATAGTACACATACCCCACCCCAATATCCCCAGGCCGAGCAAAAAACTCATTATACTCATCCACTACGCCCCGCCACCCCCCATCAAAATACTTAAGCCGCAAACTCACAATCCCAAACCCAACTAAGTATACTAAAACATAAAACTTGACCGCCCCTTTACCCCATGTATCAGGGTATAACTCACCCGACAAAGCTGACGAATACGCAAAAACTACTAACATTCCACCCAAATAAATTAAAAATAACATCAACCCAATTAACGTACCACCATGCCAAACCAACGTAGTACACCCGGCTCCCGCTGCTAACGCCATACTCAGCGCCGCATAGTATGGAGAAGGACAAGTAATAACCCCAATAACACCAACAAGTAGGCTAAGCCCAACTAACTCAATAGGACACATCATAAATTCTTACCCGGACTCTAACCAGGACTAATGACTTGAAAAACCACCGTTGTAACTCAACTATAAGAACTGCATGATCACCCGAAAAACACACCCCCTACTCAAAATAGTTAACAGCGCACTCATCGACCTCCCAGCCCCCTCTAATATTTCCGCGATATGAAACTTCGGTTCCATCCTATTAATTTGCCTGATAGTACAAATCGTAACAGGGCTATTCCTAGCTATACATTATACCTCCGACATCTCAACTGCCTTCTCATCCGTAGTCCACATCTGCCGAAACGTAAACAACGGCTGAATTATCCAAAACCTACACGCAAACGGAGCCTCTCTATTTTTTATCTGTATCTACCTGCACATCGGACGAGGCCTATATTATGGCTCCTACCTCCATAAAGAAACCTGGAACATTGGAGTGCTCCTACTACTATTAGTGATAATAACCGCATTCGTTGGATACGTCCTGCCATGGGGACAAATATCATTTTGAGGCGCCACAGTAATTACAAACCTGCTATCAGCAATCCCATATGTGGGAAATTCACTTGTGCAGTGAGTCTGAGGGGGCTTTTCCGTAGATAACGCAACACTAACCCGATTCTTCGCATTCCACTTCCTCACCCCATTTATAATCATTGCAGCCACCGTACTACATACCCTATTTCTACACGAAACAGGGTCTAGCAACCCAATTGGTTTAAACTCCGACCCCGACAAAATCCCATTTCACCCATACTTCTCACTAAAAGATATATTAGGATTCGCACTATTCATTATAGCCTTAATATCTCTAACAACACTTGCACCCAGCCTGCTTAAAGACCCAGAAAACTTCATCCCCGCTGACCCATTAGTAACTCCCCCACATATTAAGCCAGAATGATACTTCTTATTCGCCTACGCCATCTTACGAGCCATCCCTAATAAACTAGGTGGCGTTCTAGCACTATTCTCCTCAATCCTGGTACTAGTAGCGGTCCCGCTACTTCACACATCAAAACAACAAGGAATAACCTTCCGCCCACTAACCCAACTCTTATTCTGAGCCCTTGTAGCAGACCTCTTTATCCTTACCTGAATCGGGGGCATACCAGTCGAGCACCCATTCATCATTCTCGGCCAAATCGCCTCCCTATTTTACTTCTCCCTATTTTTAATCTTTTATCCATTAACAGGATGACTAGAGAACAAATTACTTAACTTTAACTGCCCTTGTAGCTTAACAGTTTAAAGCACCGGTCTTGTAATCCGGAAATTGGGGGTTAGACTCCCCCCGAGTGCCAGAAGAGAGAGATTTTAACTCCCACCCCTAGCCCCCAAAGCTAGGATTCTAAAGTAAACTATCTTCTGTAACAGAAAGTGTCCTACTAACATACATGTCCTATGTTCTAGTACATATTATGCATAACTCAACACTATGTTATAGTACATACGTATGCATAATTTTACACGATGGTCTCGCACACTGCATGATATTTAATCCCAGCATGGGTTATACCTTTACTACTCCCAAATGTCAATAGCATAGTCCCCATCGGCACAACTGAAATATTCACCTGAAAATTCTTTAAGAAATGGGCCGGAACATAAAGATTACACCCGCATAGCTTACCCTCATCTAACATTACTCTAAAACTCATATAGATTTATATTGCCCCTACGGGGCAGTGAGAAACCATCAATACTCTATATCTTAAGATACATCATGCTTGAACGATCAGGGACAATAATTGTGGGGGTCGCACAACTTGCACTATTACTGGCATCTGGTTCCTATTTCAGGGCCATAATACTATATACTCCCCAACTGGTGAACTATCCTGGCATAAGTTAATGGTGGAGTGCTTAATTAGCAAGCACCCCCCAAGTAAACTTCATTTATAGGCATTTGGTTCTTTTTTTTTTTTAGTGGATTTCATTTTCCATTTCCAGTGGGGGTAACCATTAAACAAGAAGGTAGAACTACATCATGGAAAGGAATGGAAATCATGAATGGAGTAGCACAGGCCCATGCAGGAATTACACTCTTTTCTTTCAGGTACATAATAATATTCTTTTTCCCCATATTATTACTGAGATTCCCCCCTGGCCTCGCGCGCGGCAAACCCCCCTACCCCCTTAAAGCCGAAAAGTCCAATATTTCTGTCAAACCCCTAAACTCAGGAAAGGCTCGATCGGCGTTATAAGCTAGTTCAAATCTTTATTCATATATAGTGTTACAAACTCACGCTATATAGTATA